TTACGATTGGAAATAGACTTTTCTATCTTTATCCATGGATCCCTTACTTATACTTATTCAATTGGAAAGATTGATCTAATTCCAAATTCACAAAAATTATGTTTCGTAATTTCATAATCCAAATTTGAAATTTCTAATTGACCCTTGGATACAAATCACGAGAATGGATATTCTTCCTCGAATCTTTCATTTAGAGGTAAAGGATTCAAATGAAATCCTTTTAAGAAATAAAGTTTTTGATCAGAATATGAATGAAACTGAAGAACCCCTTAACTATTAAGGGGATTAATAGAACGAATCGCACTTTTACCACTAAACTATACCCGCTACAATACGATTATTGTATAGAAATGAGACTTTTGTCGAACAAGGGAATCGGACGTAATCAATATAGGACAGAAATAAAAAAAAATCATGAAATGCAAATTAGAGCTTAGAGTATTGACGTGTTTGTTAGGAGTCCTAATGAAATTAGGAAAAGAGGACTTATTTTGTTTAAAAATAAAAAACGAAATTGAATAACTAAATAAAATAAAAAATTTGGTTCTTGAAGGGGTTTTGACAGATACGGCTCGACAAAACAATTTCAGCCATAACATAAAATGCATTGTGCAAAAAAAAATACATCGTTCTGTTTTTCCCTTTTTTCGAGTATCCAGTAAAAGTAAATTAAATAAAAAAAAAGAAGAAGAAACAAAAGAATAATAAAGAATAAGAAATGACACTTTGATTCCATCTAAATCATTTTTCTATGATTTTGCGGTATGGTTCATTGGAACAAAAAAAGGGCCCGGCTGGGTACTGACCAGACCAGGCCGTGAAAATAAAAAAAAGCCTTTTGTAATTTTGTAAAGAGATATTCTTTATTTTTTTCTATTTTGATTCGAGATATCTCTTTCGAGGCCATTCTTTATTTTCATTTTTCATTTTTTTATTTTCATTTTATAGAAATAAAAAATGGAATTGCTGATAAAAGTTGTATCCATCTGTATAATACAATACAAAATACAATAAAAAATATATAAGCTATATAATAAAGTTAAAGTAAAGAAGGGCCTTTTTTTCAAGCATTATCTTTTGTGTAATGTAACATAGTAATTATTATTTTTTTTTTTCAATTAGGAGAGATGGCTGAGTGGATTAAAGCGTCGGATTGCTAATCCGTTGTACGAGCTATTCGTACCGAGGGTTCGAATCCCTCTCTTTCCGTTTCCGTCGCTGACTGGGTATCTTTCAAATTCGAATTTAGCGAACCCTTTTGCTTTTTTTTATTTGACTAGTTAAAGATGTAGAATAGATAAAATGAAAGATGTAGAATAGATAAAATCAAATCCTAAAAACATTTATAAGAATTAAGAATAAAGTAAAGAAAAATTTCTTATTTTTTAGTCTTCACGTCCAGGATTACGCCCTGGGTCATTAGATAGGAACCCGAAGATGAAGAGAGAAACAAAGAATATAACTACGGTGTAAACAAAGAGTTTGAGAGTAAGCATTACACAATCTCCAATTTTTTTTGGGGGGGAAAAAGAGAATAGATTCTCTATTTTTATACTACATATCCTATTTTGACACCAAGAAATGAAACGGTTTTTCAAATTGATAGAAATACAAAAGAGTTTTTATTTTTCGAAATTAACACAATTCGACTTCGATTTCGATATTGTGGCGGACTCTAATAGGGTCTTTCAGTGAAAAAAAAAGGTAAGAACCATGAAATGGGGAAATCGAAATTTCTCGTGTCTGCCCAAGAATTTTACTGTTTTACTTGAGGGTTCATTCAAATTGGAAGACTCATCTGGTCTTATCAATTGTTAGAATTTTTTTTTTTCTCGAGCTTGAATAAATCATGAATTTTTCTCGGACACTATTAAAGATCTTATCGAAAACTTACAGCAGCTTGCCAAACAAAGGCTAAGAGAAAAAAGAAAAGAGGTATTACTGGCATAACATCTACAATTGGATTCAAAAAAGCGTACGCCTCGGGTAATTTGCCGAATAAAAAACTACTCGAATAAAGGGCAGAATTAAGAAAGATATAGATCAAACTAAAGGTATTAAGCATAACAAACATTTTGTTCTTGGAGATAATTGTATTTTGATTGAGTTAAAAATATGTTATTGATATAAGCTAAAAATGATAAAAATGACGAAAAGAAAGTAAGGTAGACAAAAAAATACTTCTTTGAACCGAACCAATCAAAACAAAAATCCTTGAATTCTCACAAGAGAATAGAAGAAATCATACTTTCATACAATATCTTAATTGAATTCTATGTAATGATCAATAAATGGAGTTTAATTCTGCATCTACTTGTGTCAAAATCTTAAAAAAAAGAATCTAATTTATTCCATAGAGATTTGGCCGGGAATTGACGAACAACCAATATTAGTGTTTATTAGTATCGAATAGAAAAGAAATTAAAATGGGGCGTGGCCAAGCGGTAAGGCAACGGGTTTTGGTCCCGCTATTCGGAGGTTCGAATCCTTCCGTCCCAGAGCGACCTCTTATATATATCCGAATATCAGACTCCAAATTACTTTTTTGAGCAACCTCTCTTTCAGAGTATAATTTTTTTAAGAGTCTAATTTTTGATAAAATGGACTTCTTGTTTCGAATTTTCAAAACTCTTCTCTGAATAAGATGTTTTTTCATAAATTGAATCGAGTTCAAATAATACGAAAATAAAATGGAATCCATTTGTGATCCAAGTAAGATGGCAACATAGATCACAAGAGTTTGAATTCAAAAAAAGTCGGATGGGCCCTCCCCCTCCCTTTCACTTTGATATGTAAGTGAGTGGCTTAAAAAATCCCTACATACCCGACCTCCGTGAATTTGCAAGGATACATTCTAAATCGAAATGCGAAAACCTCCCCAATTTTTTATTTCATTTCTTGAAATCTAAACAAGAGGGTATTCGTGTACTGTTTGAATTCAATCAATGGAATTAAGTTTCTAAGACCGGTTTAGGGTAAAAGAACAATTATAGTAAAGAATGACGTAATCTGGACCCTTTTGGCTTTTTATCTATACAAAAGAGTCTAGCATCCCGTATCAAATAGGATCCTATTTTTATTTATGATTAATCATCCCCCAGAATGAATTGGGAGTGGGGTCCATACGAGTTCGTGAGCGATGTAAGATCTCATAATCAATCGAGTTTCATATGGATTAATTTTCTTTGAGCTGGAGGTATTTGATGTTTGGCTCTAATTAATAATTGGAAATGTATTTAATCATAATTAATAATTGAGACGGGGTCCATTCATATATCTTCATCCTCTATATTTACTTTTTACTTTATTTTCTTTTTATTTTTATTCGTGTTCTTTTTTGTTTTATTTAGAAATAAAAAGAAATATTGCATTCATGCAATAAAATGAAAACAATAAAATTAAAATAGAGGGTGAAATTCAATTCTTACTGAGGCTTCTTCCTCATAAATTAACTAACTATTCCTTTCATATCGAAGGAAAAAGGACTGGGTATTGACCGAAGCAATGACTATTCATGATTCCATAATTGAATCAATTACATACCGGTTCAAAACTCGAAAAAATGTTATGGTAAAACTTCGTTTGAAACGATGTGGTAGAAAGCAACGTGCGACTTGAAGGACACGATCCGCTGTGGATTTTTTTTTCATCCGCCATTTTAGATTGTAGATTATCTAGAAATGAATGGGCTCTTGGCTCGACATACTTTGTTCTGTTCTACTAGAATTCTCGTTTTTTGTTGGGGTGTAGTGTAAATAGGACATGATGGAGCTTGAGTAGAAAGTATTTGTTCATTTCGCAGGGGCAAGGATCTAGGGTTAATACCAATCAATAAGTTGTAACAAACTTCGTAAGTATATTTTCGATATATAAATTGAAAGAATCTGATTCGAACAATTTTGAAATCCAAAACGACAATTTGTTGGAATTGGTAAAACTCTTTCGATGAAAAGTGTATCATGCAGGAATCAATTGTTCGTATGATTCTTTGATAGAAAAAAATCGCAAAAAGGGGTGTGTTGCCGCCATTTTTGAAAACGAAAGATCACCGAAGTAATGTCTAAACCCAATGATTCAAGGCAAAGATAAAAAGGATCCTGGAACAAGGAAATACCGTTTTCAATTGTCTCAACAATTAGATCAGAATGGGAATTAAGAATCAAAAAATCGATTCGAAACGAGACAAACAAAAAAGGGGTTAGAGACCACTCAAAAAAAGAAATCCCTAAAGATTTTCTTTTGGGCTATTTAAAAGTTATCCAACTTGAGTTATGAGAGTACGAATGCTTTTTTTTCGAATTTTCGAAAAAGAAGGACTTAAATCACACAATTTCTAATCATTTTTTCTCGAGCCGTACGAGGAGAAAACTTCTTATACGTTTCTAGGGGGGGTATTGTTCATCTACATCTATCCCAATGAGCTGTTTATCGAATCGTTGCAATCGATGCTCGATCCCGAAGAGAGGGAAGAGATCTTCGGAAAGTGGGTTTTTATGATCCGATAAATAATCAAACCCATTTAAATCTTCCTGCTATTTTAGATTTCCTTGACAAGGGCGCTCAACCTACAGGAACGGTTCATGATATTTCAAAGAAGGCTGGGATTTTTAAGGAACTTCATCTTAATTAAACGAAATTGCATCGAGGATATAGAATAAAAAAAGAGGGTGTGGATGACTCCTATATAGTTTTGTATAACTTTTTCTTTACTACTCCCCCCTTTTTTGTTCTATTCATACCTATTTTTTATCCCTATTTAATATTGCTCCCATAAAGTATAATGTTCTGGAAGTATAAGGACAAAAAAAATAAGCAGAAGAACAAAAATCAATTTTATTGCTAGAATTTTATTGATATAAGATGCATATAAAAAAGATCAAATGAATACAACGAACTAATTGGGTCGAGAAATCGAAAATTTACATTACTCGCAATCGAAACCGGGCTTTTTATAGTTTGTCGTTGTAAATCTATTAACAAATCACAAAACAAGGGATTCAACTTGTTTATTTTACTTATATTGATTGATTGAATCAATGTCAACCCGAGATTTCTTTTTTTTTTTATTCTTTCAGCTATAGCTATGTATCTATTTGTATTTATGTATAGTAAATATGTAGTGCAAATCTAACGCAAGTTCTTTCTTTTTCTTTTCGATTTTTTTTCAAAAGCATTTCTAAATTATTTCTTTTCTATATTATTTATTTATTTCATTTTATAATTTTTTTTTTATTTTAATATTTTAATTAAATTAATAAATTCATTCTTTTTGTTTTCGCCATTTTATTTTTTTAGATTCTTTTCTTAACATTAATATTCAACATTCACCGTCATATTGACAACAGCGTATCGAACAACTATAATTCGATCGTGGATAAGGATAAACAGATCCATTTATCTCCGTACCTATTTATCTCCGTAACAGAGGTTTGGTTTTTTTCTTTACTTCATTCAAAATTCAAAATTAAAGTAATGGGTTCGCTGGATTCACTGTTATACAAGAAGTCTTTTTTTTATGTTCCCAATCGATTCTAAATTTTGTTAGTCGATTTCTTGCTAATTTAATATTTTGATTCCGTTGTGCAATTTCATTTCTTTTCTTTTATTTCTTTTTTATTCCGATTGTATCCACCCATTCGAATTATTCGGGTTGCTAACTCAACGGTAGAGTACTCGGCTTTTAAGTGCGGCTAGCATCTTTTACACATTTATATGAAACAAAGGATTCGTCCATACCATCGGGAGAGTTTGTAAGACCACGACTGATCCTGAAAGGAATGAATGGAAAAACCAGCATGTCGTATCAATGGAAAATTTGGAGAATACTTTATTCTGATTCAATGGCTTCAAAATAGGGTTTGAGTTGTTGGCGCAGAACAAAAAATGGAATTCAAAGTTGGGTCGAGTGAATAAATGGATAGAGCCTTATGGTTCCAATTCTCGGGAAATAAAAAGGAACGAGCTTCTCTTCTGAATTGAATTTGAATAATTCCCCGATCTAATTAAACGTTAAAAAGATATTAGTTCCTAATGCGGGGAAGGGGTTTTCCGCGAGTCGATTAGCTATTTTTTTAATGAGTCCTAACTATGAGTTTGTCCCTATTATGGGTTGGAGATGAATGTGTAGAAGAAGCAGTATATTGATAAAGATATTTTGTTTTCCAAAATCAAAAGAGCGGTTGGATTGCAAAAATAAAGGATTTCTAACCACCTATTTATACTATAACAAACATAAACCAATTCAAAAATGATAAAATCGAGAATCCGGTAATGAGTTTACCCGTTTCCAAGGTATCCATTTTTTTCTTTACTACAATACTTTGTTTTGACTGTATCGCACTATGTATCATTTGATAACCCAATGTATCATTTGATAATCCAATAAATACCTTACCTTTTGTTGCAATCTAATTTCAAATGAAAGAATATCAAATCCATTTAGAACTAGATAGATCTCAGCAACACAACTTCCTATACCCACTTCTTTTTCGAGAGTATATTTATACACTTGCTCATGATCACGGTTTAAATAGATCGACGATTCCGTTGGAAAATGGGGGTTATGACAATAAATCTAGTTCACTCAGTGTGAAACGTTTAATTAGTCGGACGTATCAACGGATTCATTTGAGTATTTATGCTAAGGATTCGAATCCAAATCAATTTATTGGACACAACAATCAATTTTATTCGCAAATGATATCGGAGGGATTTTCAGTCATTGTGGAAATTCCATTTTCCCTACGATTAGTAGCTTTCTTAGAAGGGAAAGAAAAAGAAATGGCGAAATCTCATAATTTCCAATCAATTCATTCAATATTTCCTTTTTTCGAGAACAATTTCTCACATTTACACTATGTCTTAGATGTACTAATACCCTACCCCATTCGCCCGGAAATCTTGGTTCGAGCCTTTCGCTATTGGGTAAAAGATGCCTCCTCTTTACATTTATTGCGATTCTTTCTTCATGAGTATTTTAACTGGAATAGTCTTATTACTCCAAAGAAATCAAATTCCATTTTTTCAACAAGCAATCCAAGATTTTTCTTGTTCCTATATAATTCTCATGTATATGAATATGAATCAATCTTCTTTTTTCTCCGTAACCAATCTTCTCATTTACGATCAACATCTTCAGGACTCCTTTTTGAGCGAATTTCTTTTTATGGAAAAGTAGAAGATCTTGTCCAAGTCTTTGTTAATGATTTTCAGGACAACTTATGGCTGTTCAAGCATCCTATCATGCATTATGTTAGATATCAAGGAAAATCCGTTCTGGCTTCAAAAGATATGCCTCTTCTGATGAATAAATGGAAATATTACCTTGTCAATTTATGGCAATGGCATTTTCACGTGTGGTCTCAACCCGGAAGGATTCATATAAACCACTTATACAAAGATTATATCAACTTTCTGGGCTATCTTTCCAGGGGGCGACTAAATACTTTGGTGGTGCGGAGTCAAATGCTAGAAAATGCATTTCTAATCGATAATGCTATG